AAGAAAACAAAGAGATTATGGAAGTCAATATTCTTGCGCTTATTGCTACTGCGCTGTTCATTTTAGTTCCTACTGCCTTTTTACTTATAATATACGTCAAAACAGTCAGCCAAAATGATTAATTTGAATGAAACTTGAATTATTCATTTTTATCAATGATTGAAGAAATGAAAAGGTTTAAAACTCTATTTAAGTCTTAAAGAATCAGAAGTATCTGAGATAGTATGGTAGAAAGAGCTATATATAGCTCTTTCTACCACACTATACAATTGAGTATTGTAGAATATTTCATATTCATTCATATTCTTAGTACATAAAACATAAAGTTGTATTGTATACAGAAAGAAGCTTTCTCTTATATAGAGAAATTGACAATAGATATCTATTCTATATCTAAATATATATTAGACGTACATCAAAATGAAATAGCACTCGAATTTTCGATTTTTTCTCTACACCCATTTGTATGCATTTTGATCAACCCAAAAGAATTGCAAGCCCAACTGCTTGAATTCCTGATTTTTTCTATCTCTTCTTATGCTTATGGATATGGATCCGGGGGCCCTTCGAAAGAATTAATGTAGGAAGAATCGTACGGGCATAATATACCATATAAATACCATATAATATACCATATCATATATTCTATAAATATAATAAAATAGAATAATAAAAGAAAAATCTTTAATAGAGGATTAAATAGAAGAATCTAATACTACTAATATATCTCAGAAGTAATACTAATAAAGAATATATAAAGAATATATAGATAAACTAAATAAACTAAAGCAAGTCAAGTTTTTTTTTAAGCTTTCGCAAAACGATCACAATTGATACAAGTAGATTTTTCAGTAAAGTACTAAATTAGTAATATTCCTAGCTCTAAAGCCCACTCCTTCCCCATACTACAAGTGAAAGAGAAAATGTAAACACTACCATTAAAGCAGCCCAAGCGAGACTTACTATATCCATGTGAATGATGTCCCCTATTGAATATTGAAGGAATTATTCCATTATTGATTCATAATCATAGTGGAATGAATGGTGCAGAGTCAAAATAGGATTCTTACTTACGGCTCTTTATGAAACAATTTCATAAATCCACTCATAAAAATTTCCTAGATTTCTTATTCAATAGAATTCTATTGAAATAGAAAAAATTGAAAAAAAAAAAAAGAAAATATAAGATATAAAAGAAAAAAAAGAAGAGCCGTTCAACCATTCTGATTCAATTTATGAGCAGCACTCAGAGCCTCTAGTGAGTCTGGATACAAATCAGTTCTTTCCACAATTATTAAATGAATTTACCATCAGCCTATCCAATCTAATCTCATCGCAGACAGAGTTAATAGACACTACCTTTCAATATTAAGGAAGTTATAGTGTAAAAGAATTAGGGAGTCTTTATAGTCTTTTTTAGAATCCTTTCTTACCAAAATGGAGTGTCTCTTAGGAACCTTTGTATACCAAGATTTCCGACTTCTGACTTTCTTCTTACTTTCATAGTTCTGATGCCCAGAATGATTCTCACTATTTCTTTTATTTGATTCAATTCAGAATAGCCCAACCTAATCATTAAGAAGATTGGGTTGCTTCAGATTTATTGGTACCTGTTTGAGCCACACTCAGAACCCAGATTTTGAGAAAAAAGATGACAGTCTTTTTTTTTATAGGCCCTTACGGGTTCTCAAAATAAAGTATCGACAGACCTAGCCCTTGCCTATGCTTTTGCGGGACAAGGATTCGTCAAGTTCGATCAACAGGATTAAGAAATTCTAAGTCTTTTTTTGTTGATCAGGCGACACCCAGATTCGAACTGGGGATAAAGGATTTGCAGTCCCCCGCCTTACCACTTGGCCATGCCGCCAAATTCCATCCAAAATGGATAAAGAAATAAAGAAATTATATATTCTTATCTTTCTAGAATTTCTAGAATCCTATTTATTATTTCTTTATTATTATTCTATTTCTATTCCTCTCCTCATTTTGTTTTGATTTGAATTTTTTACTTTCTGAATTCCTTTTATTTTTGGATCTTGAATCCCATTGTACTTATCTTTTTCCAAAAAAGAATTCCTCCTTTTTATTGGATCCTGTTTCTATTCTTTTCTTCGATTGATTTTATCTCAAAACACGCGTCGCTTAAAAACTTACCTTCTCTTTTCACTTTTCTCTAGATTTGATAGAAAAGTGAAAAGATTCCCAGCCCCGGTCACAGCACAGACTGTAAAATGCAGGGCAATTTAGAATAATTCACTCTTTATTTCATTAACTATTTACTTAATTACTCTTTTACTCTTACTTACTTTTCTTACTTTGAATTAGCGAACAGCTCTTAATTTTGTATCTCCATTTGTATTATCTTAATGGATGCAAAATCCAATTGATTTACGACTAATCATTATCAATTATAATTATAAGAAAATATATGTGTATATGTAAACCCCAGAACAGTGTAAATAAACTCCAGAACAGATCTTTTTATACGTGGATACCGAGCCCGGGTCTATTTCTTATGCACATATCCTATCCCTATATAGGATCATCGTGCTTGAATATTTCATTGATTTTTTATTTTTTTGTACCCTGATCGTAATATCATAATAAAAGAATTAGGTAGAAATTGGATCAATTTAGATATCCGATAAAAGACTCCATCAGCCTAAGTGACAGAATTTTTCCCAGGAATGCTTTATCAATTTCCATTTCTTTCTATTTGTACCTGGCTCAAGCTCAAATTCGAATTTGCATCGAAAATGCCCTCCATTTCTCTGTCTTGCTTCCGTTCATATGTATGATATATATGGATGGAGTTGACTAAAATTTTATGTGATTCAGTAAACAGAATATCTATTCCATCATTGCTAGATCAATAGGTAGGGTTCGATGAATAGTGAGCCAAGCCAATAATGGGATTTTTTCAATAAAGAGGAAACTTCAGATTCAGATGCTCCAGAATGGAAATGAGGGAATGTCCACAATACCTGGATTTAGTCAGATACAATTTGAGGGATTTTGTAGGTTCATTAATCAGGGCTTGACGGAAGAATTTCATAAGTTTCAAAAAATTGAAGATAGAGATCAAGAAATTGAATTTCAATTATTTGTGGAAACATATCAATTGGTAGAGCCCTTGATAAAAGAAAGAGATGCTGTGTATGAATCACTCACATATTCTTCTGAATTATATGTACCCGCGGTCTTAATTTGGAAAACCGGTAGAAATATGCAAGAACAAACCGTTTTTATTGGAAACATCCCTATAATGAATTCTTTTGGAACCTCTATAGTAAATGGAATATACCGAATTGTGATCAACCAAATATTGCAAAGTCCCGGTATTTACTACCGTTCAGAATTGGAACATAACGGAATTTCTGTCTATACCAGTACTATAATATCGGATTGGGGGGGAAGGTCGGAATTAGAAATTGATAGAAAAGCAAGGATATGGGCCCGTGTAAGTAGAAAACAAAAAATATCTATTCTAGTTCTATCATCAGCTATGGGTTCGAATATAAGAGAAATTCTAGATAATGTTTGTTACCCTGAGATTTTCTTGTCTTTCCCGAATGATAAAGAGAAAAAAAATATTGGGTCAAAAGAAAGTGCTATTTTGGAGTTTTATCAACAATTTGCCTGTGTAGGGGGGGATCCGGTATTTTCTGAGTCCTTATGCAAGGAATTACAAAAGAAATTTTTTCAACAAAGATGTGAATTAGGAAAGATTGGTCGACGAAATATGAACCGGAGACTGAATCTTGATATACCCCAAAACAATACTTTTTTGTTACCACGAGATCTATTGGCTGCTGTGGATCATTTGATTGGAATGAAATTGGGAATGGGTACACTTGACGATATGAATCACTTGAAAAATAAACGTATTCGTTCTGTAGCAGATCTATTACAGGATCAATTCGGATTGGCTCTTGTTCGTTTAGAAAATACGGTTCGAGGAACTATATGTGGAGCAATCAGGCATAAATTGATACCGACTCCTCAAAATTTGGTAACTTCAACTTCATTAACAACTACTTATGAATCGTTTTTTGGCCTACACCCTTTATCTCAAGTTTTGGATCGAACTAATCCGTTGACACAAATTGTTCATGGGCGAAAATGGAGTTATTTGGGTCCTGGAGGATTGACGGGGCGAACTGCTAGTTTTCGGATACGAGATATCCACCCGAGTCACTATGGACGTATTTGTCCTATTGACACGTCCGAAGGAATCAATGTTGGACTTATCGGATCATTAGCTATTCATGTGAAGGTTGGTTATTGGGGATCTATAGAGAGTCCGTTTTATAAATTATCTGAGAGATCAAAAGAGGCACAGATGGTTTATTTATCACCAAATAGAGATGAATATTATATGGTAGCAGCGGGAAATTCTTTGGCCTTGAATCGGGGTATTCAAGAACAACAGGTTGTTCCTGCTCGATATCGTCAAGAATTCCTGACTATTGCATGGGAAGAGATTCATCTTAGAAGCATTTTTCCCTTCCAATATTTTTCGATTGGAGCTTCCCTCATTCCTTTTATCGAGCATAATGATGCGAATCGAGCTTTAATGAGTTCTAATATGCAGCGCCAAGCAGTTCCCCTTTCTCGGTCCGAGAAGTGCATTGTTGGAACTGGGTTGGAAGGCCAAACGGCTCTAGATTCGGGGATTTCAGCTATAGCCGAACGCAAGGGAAAAATCATTTATACTGATACTCAAAAGATCATTTTCTCAAGTAATGGGGATACTCTAAGCATTCCATTAGTTATGTATCAACGTTCCAACAAAAATACTTGTATGCATCAAAAAACTCAGGTTAAGCGGGGTAAATACATTAAAAAGGGACAAATTCTAGCGGGTGGTGCGGCTACAGATGGTGGGGAACTCGCTTTAGGAAAAAATGTATTAGTAGCTTATATGCCATGGGAAGGTTACAATTTTGAAGACGCAGTACTAATTAGCGAACGTCTGGTCTATGAAGATATTTATACTTCTTTTCACATCCGGAAATATGAAATTCAGACTCATGTAACAAGCCAAGGTCCTGAAAGAATCACTAAGGATATTCCGCATTTAGAGGCTCGTTTACTCCGAAATTTAGACAGAAATGGAATTGTGATGCTGGGATCTTGGATAGAAACAGGTGATATCTTAGTAGGTAAATTAACACCTCAGACAGCGAGCGAATCTTCATATGCCCCGGAGGATAGATTATTACGAGCTATACTTGGCATTCAGGTATCCACTTCAAAAGAAACTTCTCTAAGACTACCTATAGGGGGAAGGGGTCGAGTTATTGATGTGAGATGGATCCATAGAAAGGGGGTTTCCAATTATAATCCAGAAAGGATTCGTGTATATATTTCACAGAAACGTGAAATCAAAGTAGGTGATAAAGTAGCTGGAAGGCATGGGAATAAGGGTATAATTTCTAAGATTTTGTCTAGACAAGATATGCCCTATTTGCAAGATGGAACGCCCGTTGATATGGTATTCAATCCATTAGGAGTCCCCTCACGAATGAATGTGGGACAGATATTTGAATGTTCGCTCGGGTTAGCGGGGGATCTGCTAAAGAAACATTATAGAATAGGGCCCTTTGATGAGAGATATGAGCAAGAGGCCTCAAGAAAACTAGTGTTTTCTGAATTATATGAAGCCAGTAAGCAAACAAGAAATCCATGGGTATTTGAACCCGAATATCCGGGAAAAAGCAGAATCTTTGATGGAAGAACAGGAGATCTTTTTGAACAACCTGTTCTAATAGGAAAGTCCTATATCCTAAAATTAATTCATCAAGTTGATGATAAAATCCATGGACGTTCCAGTGGGCATTACGCACTTGTTACACAACAACCCCTTAGAGGGAGGGCCAAACAAGGGGGACAAAGAGTAGGAGAAATGGAAGTTTGGGCTCTAGAGGGATTTGGTGTTGCTCATATTTTACAAGAGATGCTTACTTATAAATCTGATCATATTAGAGCTCGTCAAGAAGTACTTGGTGCTACGATTATTGGATCAACAGTACCTAACCCAGAGGGTGCTCCAGAATCTTTTCGATTGCTCGTTCGAGAACTACGATCTTTGGCCCTGGAACTGAATCATTTCCTTGTATCTGAAAAGAACTTCCAGATGAATAGGAAGGAAGCTTGATCTCAATGAATCAGAATTTCTATTCTATGATCGACCAGTATAAACATCAACAACTTCGAATTGGACCAGTTTCCCCTCAACAAATCAGGGCTTGGGCAAAAAGAATTCTACCCAATGGAGAGATAGTTGGAGAGGTGACAAAACCCTATACTTTTCATTATAAAACTAATAAACCGGAGAAAGATGGATTGTTTTGTGAAAGAATTTCTGGACCCATAAAAAGTGGGATTTGTGCTTGTGGAAATTACCGAGGGATTGGGGCTGAAAAAGAAGACCCGAAATATTGTGAAGAATGCGGGGTGGAATTTGTTGATTCTCGGATACGAAGGTACCAAATGGGATACATCAAACTGACATGTCCAGTGACTCATGTATGGTATTTGAAACGTCTTCCTAGTTATATTGCGAATCTTTTAGATAAGCCCCTTAGGGAATTAGAGGGCCTAGTATATTGCGATGTGTGATTTGATCGAGATTTTCATTTGACAGATTTGGACTGAGAAACTGTCATCCCATTTAATCTGATTGGGATGCCCCCGGCTCTGACATGTATCTTGGGAGGAGGAACATGAAGCTCAGAATTATGGGTGCATTCAAGACTTCAAAATGGAAGAAAAGGGGAATTGATCCATGGTCGATTCCGTAACAGATAATATAGGAATAGTTAGTTATACCTCGTGAAAAAAAGACTTTTTGTGGAATTAGACATTCCATTTCTTTGAGAAAGAAAATCTCAAGCGCAAGTGAATATGGCATGGTTACGGGAGCTTATCTATCGCATATATGCTTCAAGGGATATCATGGCACATAACCATCGAGGTGAGTAGAGACCTAAAAAAGATCGAATGGAACAATACAATATATAGACAAATAAATCCTTTACGAGTCCCACAATATTCCTTTCAGGGGATTCATCATTTGAGGGGAAGTAGACTACTCAATAACTTCACATTTCCTTTTTTTCGTAAACAACATAAAAGAAAGGAAAAAGGGTTAGAGTGAAAATAAGAAAAAAAAAAGATAAGAATGAATCAATGAAAGGCTGGTCCTTACTGGGAACTTGAGTAAAGAGTAGCTTTTTGTAGGGTTTTCTCGAACAAAGTTTAAAAAGAAGAAGAACCCCTTTCTTTATTTGGTGTAACTACTTGAGCCGGATGAGAGGAAACCTTCACGTCCGATTGTGAGGGGGGGAATCCAATACTATAGGAACCTATCTCAATTTTTCTTTTGCTAGGTCCATAGCTAAAAAACCTACTTTCTTACGATTACGAGGTTCATTCGAATATGAAATCCAATCCTGGAAATACAGCATCCCACTCTTTTTTACTACTCAAGGTTTT